CTTTTTTCAATTTTTTCAGTGCGAATTTTACACAACATAGGGAAATCGCTATTTCTAATTGAAAATTTATATTTCTAATTGAAAAGAAAAAAGTAAAGTATCATATATCATATATAATGAACTGATACTCCAGGTTCTCACAAACGAGAATCCTTTACTTCAATATTCACTCATTATTAGTTTAATGATTGTATCCATTATGCGTATTCCGATAGGAAATAAATGATTTTTTTTTTTTTCATCAAATGACTATTCATCTATTATACTTTACATCTAAATAGAGGCAAGAAAACTCTATGGAAAAATTATGGTTCAATTTGATCTTGTCTAAGGGGGAATTAGAATACAGATGTGGGCTAAGTAAATCAATGGATAGCCTTGGTCCTATTGAAAATACTAGTGTAAACGAAGACCCGGTTAGAAATGATATGGATAAAAACATTCATGGTTGTAGTGACAGCTCTAGTTATTACAGTAAGGTTGATCATTTAGTTGGCGTCAAAGACATTCGGAATTTCATTTCTGATGACACCCGAATTAGGGTTTTAATTAGGGATAGTAATCAGGATAATGATAGTAATCAGGATAATTATTCTCTATATTTTAATAGTGAAAATCAAATTTTTGAGATTGACAATGACGATCCCCACTATGATTTTAACTTGTATGATACTAACTATAGTTGGAATAATCACATTAAGAGTTGTATTAACTCTTATCTTCGTTCTCAAACCTGTATTGATAGTTCCATTTTAAGTGGTAGTGACAATTACAATGATAGTTATATTTATAATTGCATTTGTGGTTACATTTGTGTTGAAGGTGGAAATAGTAGTGAAGACAATGGTTTAACTCTAAAAGAAAGTTGCGCAAATGGTAATGATTTAACTCTAAAAGAAAGTTGCGCAAATGGTAATGATTTAACTCTAAAAGAAAGTTGCGCAAATGGTAATGATTTAACTCTAAAAGAAAGTTGCGCAAATGGTAATGATTTAGAAAGGCCTAAAGATTTCAAGCATTTGTGGGTTCTATGCGAAAATGAAGATTGTTATGGATTAAATTATAAGAAATTTCTTAAGCCAAAAATGAATATTTGTGAATACTGTGGATATCATTTGAAAATGAGTAGTTCAGATAGAATCGAACTTTCGATTGATCCAGGTACTTGGGATCCTATGGATGAAGACATGATCTCTCTGGATCCCATTGAATTTCAGTATGACGAAGATGGTATTGATTATGATCCATTTCAGTCTGACGAAGATGGTATTGATTATGATCCATTTCAGTCTGACGAAGATGGTTCTGACGAAGCTGACGAAGATGGTTCTGACGAAGCTGACGAAGATGGTTCTGACGAAGCTGACGAAGATGGTTCTGACGAAGCTGACGAAGATGGTTCTGACGAAGCTGACGAAGATGGTTCTGACGAAGATGGTATTGATTATGATCCATTTCAGTATGACGAAGATAAAGTTCAGTATGACGAAGATAAAGTTCAGTATGACAAAGATAAAGTTCAGTTTGACAAAGATAAAGTTCAGTATGACAAAGATAAAGTTCAGTTTAACAAAGATAAAGATGGTATTAATTATGATCCATTTCAGTTTAACAAAGATAAAGATGGTCTTGATTCTGATCCATTTCAGTATGACGAAGATAAAGTTCAGTATGACGAAGATAAAGTTCAGTATGACAAAGATAAAGTTCAGTTTGACGAAGATAAAGATGGTATTGATTCTGATCCATTTCAGTATGACGAAGAGAAAGTTCAGTATGACAAAGATAAAGTTCAGTTTGACAAAGATAAAGTTCAGTTTGACAAAGATAAAGTTCAGTTTGACAAAGATAAAGATAAAGATGGTATTGATTATGATCCATTTCAGTTTGACAAAGATAAAGATGGTATTGATTCTGATCCATTTCAGTATGACGAAGATGGTATTGATTCTGATCCGTTTGAGTATGACGAAGATGGTATTGATTCTGATCCGTTTGAGTATGACGAAGAGCCCTATAAAGATCGTCTTGATTCTTATCAAAGAGAGACAGGATTAACTGAGGCTATTCAAACAGGTACGGGTCAACTAAACGGTATTCCTATAGCAATCGGGGTTATGGATTTTCAGTTTATGGGGGGTAGTATGGGATCCGCAGTAGGCGAGAAAATCACCCGTTTGATCGAATATGCTACCAATAATTTTTTGCCTCTTATTCTAGTGTGTGCTTCCGGAGGAGCACGCATGCAAGAAGGAAGTTTGAGCTTGATGCAAATGGCTAAAATATCTTCTGCTTTATATGATTATCAATCAAATAAAAAGTTATTTTATGTATCAATTCTTACATCTCCTACTACTGGTGGAGTGACCGCGAGTTTTGGTATGTTGGGGGATATCATTATTGCTGAACCCAATGCCTATATTGCATTTGCGGGTAAAAGAGTAATTGAGCAAACATTGAATATAACAGTACCTGAAGGTTCACAGGAGGCTGAATATTTATTCCATAAGGGTTTATTCGATCCAATCGTACCACGTAATCCTTTAAAGGGTGTTCTGAGTGAGTTATTTCAGTTCCACGGTTTTTTTCCTTTGAATCAAAATTCAATCAAGTAGAGTCTTAAGTTAAATTATTTTCTTTGTAGTGAAAAGGCAGTTAGTTAGTTTATCAGAATCAAAGTCAAAGCCCGCATAATGGGCTTTGACTTTGTGACATAAAATGGAATTGTCGAAAAACGAATTTTATCTTGCTCTATTGCGTATGTTTATATAATTCAAATATAGAAAAAATATAAATATAGAGTTTTGCATCTTTCTATATCTCCCGAGAATTCTATTTTTACTAAAAATCCCTGTTCTTGGATCGGATTCTAACGAATCGAATCTTTCGACAATTTGTAATAAACTCTTTCTTTATTAAATTCAAATTAGAAATTCAAATTAGAAGACAAGAACAATAGAATAATAATAATAAGAAAAGTAGGAATAAAGTAAGATAATAAAGAAAGTGGATTATCTTATCATACACCTATTTTATTTCATTTAGAAAGATGGGCAAGTCCTTTTATTTAATTCTACATTCCTTGCACTTATTAGATATATATATTAGATATATATACTCGCTTAGATATACTTAGTATTTAGATATACTTAGTATAATATTTAGATATACTTAGTATTTAGATATACTTAGTATAATATTTAGATATACTTAGTATAATATACGAATTATAATATAATTATTATAAGATATATTTATAACTAACTTTATAACTAACAATATAACAATAACAGGTACGAATAGTAAATTGAGGTACCCATTTTATGACAATTCCCTCTATTTTTGTGCCTTTAGTAGGCCTAGTATTTCCGGCAATTGCAATGGCTTCTTTATCTTTGTATGTTCAAAAAACTAAGATTTTTTAGATTCGATGGGGCCAAGGCCAAGACCAAATCTTATCTATTTTTTTTTTCACGACTTAGATGCCACGGATATCTATTTAGTAGAATATTGTATAACATCCATCCGGCTTCCCCGAACATAAATGAAAAAGCTCCTCTTATGCATACGTAAACATGATATAGGGGTAAATGAATTATAGCAAGTGGATCGGTACCGGACGAATGTATGAAATTAAAGTCTATATATCTAGTAGATCTGTATAGGGGATCATATAAAGGGGATGATTTTAGATCTAAGCAATTTGATGAATTACTTCTAAAAGTTCATATCAAAATAGCACTAGTTGATGAGAGTTACTTCGGAAACAAAAAAAGTAAAGTCAAATTTTTTTGCTTATTTTCTCAATTCCAATAAAATGCAACTGGATCTAGTATGTATGAGTTGGCGATCAGAATCTATATGGATAGAATTTATAGTGGGGTCTCGAAAAACAAGCAATTTCTGCTGGGCCTTTATTCTTTTTTTTGGTTCATTAGGGTTTTTATTAGTTGGAACTTCTAGTTATCTTGGTAGGAATTTGATATCTTTATTTCCGTCTCAGCAAATAGTTTTTTTTCCACAAGGAATCGTGATGTCTTTCTATGGGATCGCGGGTCTCTTTATTAGTTCCTATTTGTGGTGCACGATTTTTTGGAATGTAGGTAGTGGTTATGATCGATTCGATAGAAAAGAGGGAATAGTATGTATTTTTCGTTGGGGTTTTCCTGGAAAAAATCGTCGCATCTTTCTACGATTCCTTATGAAAGATATTCAGTCCATCAGAATAGAAGTTAAAGAGGGTATTTATGCTCGGCGTGTCCTTTATATGGAAATCAGAGGCCAGGGGGCCGTTCCCTTGACTCGTACTGATGAGAATTTGACTCCACGAGAAATTGAGCAAAAAGCTGCTGAATTGGCCTATTTTTTGCGTGTACCGATTGAAGTCTTTTGAAATGAATTGCAGAATAAATGCTTTCTCGGCAGGAGGAAAAAACTCAAGACAAGAAGCCTCTTTTTTCTATAGCAGAACTAAACTGAAGTTTCTTAAGAATGCCCACTCGAACCAAAGAAGACGTATACGGAAGAGTCATAACATAAAACAAAACTGTTTTTTTTTTTGTCCACAAAAATTGTTTTTTATGCGTCTGTAAATGTAAAACCACTCAACTTAATTCAGTAACAAAACAAGCAAGAAATCGAAATAATGGATTCATCTCATATATCAAAGTATTTCGAAATAAAGACTTTCACTTTTTATTTTCAATATTTGGAGTTGATACGTTAGATACAGATAGATCATATCTTGTAAATTTTCTCTACTTTCCTTTTGTCAATCAGCCCCTCCCCTTTTATCCTTTCTTTTGTGCTCCTTAAGAACTAAACAAGTAGATTTCTTTCTTATAACATAATGATAAATGTAATGATAACTTTTCTGTCTTTTTTTGTCACTCATTTTTGATCATCATAATATTTTTCATAATTTTTTTTTTTTTCAATTATTCCCGGACTCTAGACTATATACAGTCTAGATAACCCGCGAAAATTTTTCGACATATTTGATTGATATCTTGATATAGACAGGGAGCTCCTTCGTCTCAAAATCTGAATAGAATAATCTTTATTATTTGAAGCGGTTCTTTCGGGCAGTTATCGAAAGAGGGCAATTGCTTCGAATTTGATCAATTGAGATATCTGGAAACAATAATATATATATATATTTCATTCGAACATTCGAATTCAAAGTGGATTCTTATTTTCTATTTCTGTACTCTTTTTAGATTCAAGGACTAAGCACTGAATCAAAAAAAAAAAACAGAGAATAGATTCATGGGCCCCTACCTTATAATTTATCTTATAATTTATAATATAATGAAAGTCATGCTTGATAGAAAGATTAGATCACATAAAGTCAACGAATGAGGTGGGTTCATTAACAATTCACAGATGAAAAAATGGCAAAAAAGAAAGCATTCACTCCCCTTCTATATTTTGCATCTATAGTATTTTTGCCCTGGTGGATCTCTCTCTCATTTAATAAAAGTCTGAAATCTTGGATTACTAATTGGTGGAATACTAGGCAATCCGAAACTTTTTTGAATGATATTCAAGAAAAGAGTATTCTAGAACAATTCATAGAAGTAGAGGAACTCCTCCTGTTGGACGAAATGATAAAAGAATACCCGGAAACACATCTACAAAAACTTCGTATAGGAATCCACAAAGAAACGATCCAATTGATCAAGATGCACAATGAGGATCGTATCCATACGATTTTGCACTTCTCGACAAATCTAATCTGTTTCGTTATTCTAAGTGGTTATTCTATTTTGGGTAATGAAGAACTTGTTATTCTTAACTCTTGGGTTCAAGAATTCCTATATAATTTAAGCGACACAATAAAAGCTTTTTCTATTCTTTTATTAACTGAGTTCTGTGTCGGATTCCATTCGCACCACGGTTGGGAACTAATGATTGGCTATATCTACAAAGATTTTGGATTTGCTCATAATGATCAAATTATATCTGTTCTTGCTTGTACCCTTCCAGTCATTCTAGATACAATTTTTAAATATTCGATCTTTCGTTATTTAAATCATGTATCGCCGTCACTTGTAGTTATTTATCATTCACTGACTGACTGAAAAATGATTCACGGATTCAATTAGAATCTTTCTTACTTTGTATATAAGCAAAGAATGCAAAGTCGTACTTACTTTACTCTTTCTACCCATCAGGGGAATACAATTCCTCCTCTATTTCAGTAAATTTTTTTTTTTCAGTAAAAGTAAATAGCAGAATCGTGGATAGGGAACTATACTAGTGACCTACCTAATTTTATTGTAGAAATTTTCGGGATCAATGATTGTACCATGCAAACTAGAAATACTTTTTCTTGGATAAAGGAGGAGATTACTCGATCCATTTCCGTATCGCTCATGATCTATATAATAACCGGGGCATCCATTTCAAATGCATATCCCATTTTTGCGCAGCAGGGGTATGAAAATCCACGAGAAGCAACTGGGCGTATTGTATGTGCCAATTGCCATTTAGCTAATAAACCCGTGGATATTGAGGTTCCACAAGCGGTACTTCCTGATACTGTATTTGAAGCGGTTGTTAGAATTCCTTATGATATGCAACTGAAACAAGTTCTTGCTAATGGTAAGAAAGGGGCTTTGAATGTGGGTGCTGTTCTTATTTTACCGGAGGGGTTTGAGTTAGCCCCACCTGATCGTATTTCGCCCGAGATGAAAGAAAAGATAGGCAATCTGTCTTTTCAGAACTACCGCCCCACTCAGAAAAATATTCTTGTGATAGGTCCTGTTCCTGGTCAAAAATATAGTGAAATCACCTTTCCTATTCTTTCCCCAGACCCTGCTAGTAATAAGGATGTTCATTTCTTAAAATATCCCATATACGTAGGCGGAAATAGGGGAAGGGGTCAGATTTATCCCGACGGGAACAAAAGTAACAATACAGTTTATAATGCTACGGCAACAGGTATAGTAAGCAAAATCATACGAAAAGAAAAAGGGGGGTACGAAATAACCATAACGGATGCATTGGATGGACATCAAGTGGTTGATATTATCCCCCCAGGACCAGAACTTCTTGTTTCAGAGGGTGAATCTATCAAACTTGATCAACCATTAACAAGTAATCCTAATGTGGGTGGATTTGGTCAGGGGGATGCAGAAATAGTACTTCAAGATCCACTACGTGTCCAAGGCCTTTTGTTCTTCTTGGCATCTATTGTTTTTGCACAAATCTTTTTGGTTCTTAAAAAGAAACAATTTGAAAAGGTTCAAGTGTCCGAAATGAATTTCTAGATCCGTGGATTTATCAACATCAAATTTGTAAAAAAGAACAAATTCTTCCTGGCAATTAGGTTAGGTATGATGAAAAAAGTATGAAAAGTCTTTTGCTTGTTTATATTCTTTCTCTAGGAATTACTTTTACCGCATTCAAAATCTGTATATTGTGAAGAAGACTATTTGTCTTTACCCCTTCTTTTCTTTTTTCAATCTAAATGGGAGGGGTGTAATTATATCCCTA